ATAGGACAATTTGAATGAAACCAACCAATATGTATTGCTGTACACCTCACCGGGATTGTAGTTCAATTGGTCAGAGCACCGCCCTGTCAAGGCGGAAGCTGCGGGTTCGAGCCCCGTCAGTCCCGAACTAGGATCCGATGAATTGATCAATTCATCTTTCCTTTTTCAGGGAAAATGAAAGGATGGAATGGAACAAGCAAAATCTAATTCACAGCAAGTACCTTTATTTTTTTCTTTCGCATTTCTCATCAGCATCAAATAAATATGGGAATTGATCTTTATTCCACTAGTACTGATTGATAAAAGAGAGAGGTATATGTAGATTGGTATAATCAGCAAGCAGTATCGTAGTAGTCAGGGATTTTGAGAGATACCATACTATACTGCTTTTTCAATTCCTCTTGATCAATGAAATGTAATAGAGTACTTATATTTCGACCGGTATTATATTTTATATAATATATGTATTCGTTTATTATACAATGCACAATCAATGAGGATTTAACATAATTAACTCTACTAAATACTTTTTAAACAACCCCTTATTATTATTATATAATATTTCTCAATTACTAATTTGAAACAATCTAATTTAATTGGAAATAATTTGTCTTATTTTCATTCAAATCGCACACTGAATTTTTGATGTATACACGCCAGTATCAATCCAAGGATTGAGTGAGGATCCTAATCCTAAGAAAATATAAATCAAAGAAAATGCCCCCTTTTCATCAATTTGTTGAAATATTATATCCTTTATATCTTGATTTATATTTATTATACTTCTCCGCATTACAAATTAATCTGTATTCCAAATTAAATCATTACAAAAAAAAACTTAGTTTAGAATTAACTTAACACGTCGTTTTTTCTAATTCACTTTTTTTTTTATTGGTTGGATGCGCGGGCAATGGAATAGGAATACCGGTCATATGATACCTCATCAGATAATTGGATAGGATAATTGTATATATTATTTATATAGTAGTATAAGTTACTAAGTAGTATAAGATGTAAATAGTATTATAATTATAAGATGTAAATAGTATAATAATATTCAAATGGAATTCTATAAAATGTTAATTTTATTATAGAAAATAGAAAATAAAGAGTGGAAAAGTATGAGAAATTCAATGATATGGGATTCCTTATTGGATCGAGAATCCCTTTTTTGGTATGGATAAAGGATCTTTCCATGTTATATTATTCAATTCTCGACTATGAATCGATTTGATAGATCAGATATTGTTATTCATAATATTGATCCGATTCCGTATCATTAGGATGTAATTCATCCCATTGAATTTCTAGGAGTCAAATTTATCATCTCTATGGGATTAGATCCCGAGTTATTGCGAAGCAAAAAAAAAACAATGAGATTATGGAAGTAAATATTCTCGCATTTATTGCTACTGCACTCTTTATTCTAGTTCCTACTGCCTTTTTACTTATCATCTACGTAAAAACAGTCAGCCAAAATGATTAATTAAAATGATTAATTGGACTGAAACTTATTAGTTCTTATTAATGATTGAAGAAATAAAAGAGATTCAAATCCCGAGTCTTAATGAAATAATCGGACCGGAATAAACACTATCTAAGATAGTATGATAAAAAGAACTAATATAAAAGTATATTTTAGAATTATCATATTATAATTATTTAAATATTATTATATTCTATTATATTGAATTATTATATAATAATTCAATATAATAGAATATAATAATTAATAATAGAGTATAAATTAAATATAGTATAAATACTATGTAAATCTTTCTACCATACTATCCAGGTATACGGTTGTATAGTAGTACATACATATCATATATTTTGTATATGTAAACAGTACTCTAATTCTATTTTTCGCTACATCCATTTGTATGAATTTCGACCAATCCAAAATAATCGAAGGTCAACTGTTCTATTTTAATCTCTAATCTAATTCCTAAGTTTCTTAGCATTTTAAGAAAAAAATATGGATCCTGGGATCTATTGAAACCATTATCTTAATATATTATATATATATTAAGATATATTCTAAATCTAAATATAGAATAAAAAAGTGAAAATTAAAAATTTACTAAAATATATAACTAAAATATATAAAAATAATAAAAATATATATATTAAAAAAATATATTATATATATATATATAAAATATATAAGAGAAATTATAAAAATACAACGAAGAAAACAAAACCAAAGAATTAGATTCGAATTCCAAAGAAGTTATTGATTGAGCCACTAACGGATGATCCGCAGAGCTCCATGGTAACTTCTTCCAATTTGGAAAAGGAGTAGTAGGCCCACTGATGCATCATGTTTAAACGTGACATTAAATGAATCGATAAAGCATAAATAAAATGAATCTAAAACGTTAGTTAAATGTGCGATATACGTATCACTTAACGCAAGCAAAATCTTATTTGATTTTTATTATGTGTGTGGGGGCAGGGCCTCTTTGGATAACCAAGCCATTAGTAGTTTCTAGTGGAAAGTATATATCGCCATATAATAGAGGAATTACTTGTTCTTAGAACAATAAAAATAAAGAAAGAGAGAATCAAACTAAAGAAAAAAAAAATAGGGACTGATTGCTTCTCACTATAATATCCATAATTCAAATTCTAGCAAGAACGAATTTCTAAAATCAAAATAGAATATTTTGGAAGAACTCAGTTGGAATTGGAAAAAAATCCTATCATAGGTATCCCATTGACTTGAGTTTAGAAATACAACTATCAGAATAATTCATAATTTGATTTTAAAATGCTTTGCAAAACGATCAATTAAACAATTGATACAATTCGATTACTCAATTAGTAGTACCTTTAAAGTCCACTCCTTCCCCATACTACGAGTGAAAGGGAAAATGTAAAGACTACCATTAAAGCAGCCCAAGCGAGACTTACTATATCCATGTAAATTATGTCCCCTATCTTCTTTATGAAATGAAGGAATTATTCTATTATTGATCACCAATCATAGTGGAATCAATGGTGCAGAGTCAAAATAGGATTTTGACTTAAAGCTATTATGGATGAAACAATCCTATGAACTCGCTTGTAATAAATTCCTATATTTATAGTATTCATATCTATAGTATAGTAACTCTGGTAGAATTGGAAAGCATTAAATACAAATACAATACACATTCTTAGTAAATATCAGTGGAATACCCCTACCTACTACCTAATAAAAGTATCTTCAGTTCCTTTCAAAACTATGAAGCGATGAAAATTAGGAATCCTTTAATAATTGAGATTTCTGATCTAAATATAACTTAATGAATTCTTGGCCAATAGAAGCAGAGATGGGGGGTTAGTAAATCTTGTCGATACTTGTACTTGAAGAACTCGTGGGTTCCATAAACCTTAAAAAATAAAAAATAAGGATTTCAGGTGTAGCCAAAACCGATACCGGTAGGTATAAAATAACCCTTATTTTTTAAGTTCTCAGAAATCCCAAGTCTTTTATTGATTATTGAGCTGATCAGGCGACACCCAGATTTGAACTGGGGAATAAAGGATTTGCAGTCCCCCGCCTTACCACTTGGCCATGTCGCCAAAACGATACAAAAAGGATATAAATATCCTACACACTTTACCTATTTCTAATTTTGTAGGGGAGACTGCCGAACCTTTTTTTATTTGATTTATATCTTGAATCTTGCTGTACTTATTCTAAATTTCAAAAGGAAATTACGCTTTCTTTTTTTATGGGATCCGGTTGATATCATTTTCTTCAATTGAATGTATCTCAATATATATATACCAATTAAAAACTTTTCTTTTCTTTAGAAAAGAAAATGATGACAAATTCTTAACCATTTACTTAATTATTTACTTTGAATTAATCGAATGAGCGGTTTTTAAATTTATATCTCCCATTTTCTTTAATGATATAAGAAAATAAAAACGATTTACAACCGATCGGTATCAATTATTTTCAATAATCAATCTTTTTGCAATTATAACAAAAATTATATATATATGTAAACCCTAGAACAGAAATTGTTACACGGATACAAGTCAGGTATTTTATCTACATATTTTTCTATAGGGAATTGTTGTGCTTTCATTTTTCATTGAATATATGGAATAGAAAAGATAAATTATGATATAGCACGACCCATGTTGCTCCACAGGAAATTACCATAAAAGTGAGAATATACAGATAACTATATTGGTATGTATTTGATAAATACAATTACTATTACCTGCTTCAACCATATTCTATAAATTCTACTACCAAAACAAAAAAACAAAAAGAAGCTGCGAATCTTTTTTTGAATATTAAGTGTTAAAATAAAAGTAAATTCTATACTGCTCCTAATTATATTTATATTATTTTGTCTTTATCTCATTCACAGAGAGCAGATTAAATTCTGAATCTTTTTTGGTAACCAATCCAATTGTAATATCATAATAGGTAGAAATTGGATTAATTTGGCTATTCTATACTATACAAGACTCCATACCATAAGTCTAAGTGGCATAATTTTGTTTCCAGAAGATAAGTGCTTTATCAATCCATTTCCATTTGTATTTGTCGTAAATTCAAATTTGCAGCGAAAATTTTCTTTATTCTTCTGTTCCGTCTCTGTTCATAGGTATGAAGTCTATAAATATGGATAAGGTTGGCTAAAATTTCATGTGATTCAGTAAACAGGATATATATTCCATCATTGCTAGATCGATCCATATGATTATGGTTCGACGAAGGATGAGCCAATAATGGGATTTTTTCGATAAACAGGAAACTTAAGATTAAGATGCTCTGTAATGGAAATGAGGAAATGTCCACAATACCTGGATTTAGCCAGATACAATTTGAGGGATTTTGTAGGTTCATTAATCAGGGCTTGACAGAAGAGTTTCATAAATTTCCAAAAATTGAAGATACGGATCACGAAATTGAATTTAAATTATTTGTGGAAACATATCAATTGGTGGAACCTTTGATAAAAGAAAGAGATGCTGTGTATGAATCACTC